CTTTTTCTTTTGTTGATTTAGAACTAGATTTGATTAGAATAATGTAAAATAGGAATATATGATAATTCAAGAGACAACTTATTATTATTCATTATATTCATTATAAAAAATATATTATAATAAAAAATCGAATAAACAAACGTTCCAAATTTCTAACTCGAATTAGTCGAACTCATAAGAATAATAACTTAATTAGGATCAAATTATATGGTTGTTTTTTTTATTAGTATTTCTAAATATTATATAGAAGGAAATAGAAGGAATATCTGTATTCTCCAAATATTAATAAATATTAATACTAAGACAGGATGGTTATGAAAAACACGAAAGCCCCTTATCGGATTTGAACCGATGACTTACGCCTTACCATGGCGTTACTCTACCACTGAGTTAAAAGGGCCTTTTTATTAAATTCTTGACTGAGTTACTATACGGATAAACTAGATATATGTACATATATTCTATACATAAGTATATGCCATAGTGGGTTGTGGAATATTCGGTTTTTCTTTACCTAATATAGTTAAAAGGAAAAGGTTTATTGATATCAATGCACTAAATTGTTTCAATTTCACAATGGCCCTAATGACTTTTCTTTTTAATTTCCCCCATCCGATTATTCTATGTCTATTGACAATTTCGACAAACTAGTCATATTATGAACATAGTATGGGTCGGTCAGGAAAACATGCCCCCATCGTCTAGTGGCCCAGGACATCTCTCTTTCAAGGAGGCAGCGGGGATTCGACTTCCCCTGGGGGTAGGGTACTATGAAAGGGGGTTGATCAGGGATTCTAAATAACCTTAGAAGTGATTGTTCCTGGGTCGATGCCCGAGCGGTTAATGGGGACGGACTGTAAATTCGTTGGCAATATGTCTACGCTGGTTCAAATCCAGCTCGGCCCAAAAATGCGCTGATCCATCATGAATGGATAGAACCCATTTGTTTTCCAGAAAGAACGAATGCACAGGAAAAAAAGAAAACTTTCTGCCCCTACTTCCATTTTTTTTTTATTTTCTCTTTTTTTCCTTGAAAAAATGGATTCTCAATCGATTTGAGAATAACAACATGGATTACCAGTAATCCATGTTGCTTTCACTAAGCATTCACGGAACTATCAATATATCCGCGGATCTCTGTTACAACGCAGTAATTCAAAATAGATCGGCTTTGAATGAAATAAAAATAATATGGATATACTTTTTAGGGGGATTGTAGTTCAATTGGTAAGAGCACCGCCCTGTCAAGGCGGAAGCTGCGGGTTCGAGCCCCGTCAGTCCCGACCGTATCCAATATATACTCAATCCATCCCTTCTTTTTCGGAGAAAAGGGTACAGGGAACAGAATTTCATTCCCTCCAAAAAGTGATCTTGAGTTATTTTTTAACATTTATTATCAAAAAAACCCGTTCTATTTCAAATAGTAACAATTGGTGGGAGAGAGCCATATGTGAATTAGTACAATTATTGGGGGCAGCATATTCAGAATTCTAGTAGAGTATCTACTGTATTTTTTTTTTATTATTGCTCCTCATCCTTGTAATGTATAACAATACTATATGTTTCTTTTTTTACTAAGGGCATTTTTTGTACTAACATTATAAAATGAATTAAACATAGTTACCCTGATAGAGCCCATTCAGGTTAACCCGATTTATTTTTTGGTTCCAATTGGGTGGAATCTTAATTACTAAAAAGAATCTCTTCCCAACGAGCAAGGAAATGAATCTTTTTTTCCTTCGGGTCCAAAGAAATAACCAAAAAAATAGTGAATTTTATGGAATATTAGATCTTTTATACCAAGAGATTCATCTTTATCACACTTCTTTGGTTGCCGAGAAAACTAGATTATTACCATTCAAAAAGGAATTTAGAGCTTAACGCCGTACTTTTTCCATTTCACGTCGATGGGTCGGTAACCAAAAAAAGTGGCAAAATGGGCAAAAAATGCTTGATCGGATAATTAAAAAGGGGATAGATTTAGGGTATATGATAGATTTATGGTATATTATGGTATATAAAGTCAAGAAGAGAAAAACGGATAAGAAATAAAAAATTTTTGATTGGATCATTAATCCAATTTTTATTCAGTATGGATAAAGGACCCTTCTATGTTATACTATATCAATTCTTGACGATTAATGCATGTGATAGCTCAGATATTCTTAATTCATGATATTGCTGATTCAATATCATCGCGATGTAATTCATCTCATTGAATTGAATTTACCGGCGAAAGAGTGATTCCTCATCTCTATGGGATTAAATCCCGAGTTATTGCGAAGTAAAAAAAAAAACGAAATAATGATATTATGGAAGTAAATATTCTTGCATTTATTGCTATTGCACTGTTCATTCTAGTTCCTACTGCCTTTTTACTTATCATATATGTAAAAACCATAAGTCAAAATAATTAATTTGAATGAAACTTGGCTTCTTAGTTCTTATTAATGATTGAATAAATACAAAATGAATAAATAAAAGCTTCACCTTTTGATTCTTAATGAAATGATTGAACGACAATCAGCAGTATTCTATGAAATCTGCTAGTTCTGATAGTATGGTAGAAAGAAATATATTCATCTTTCTACCATACTATTTACTTTTTTAGTCTTAGTGAAGTATAGAAAGTCGGATTCTATAAATTAATATAGATCAATCAAAATATTGATCTTCATATATCATATATGTGATACGAATTAGGTATATGTAATCTTAATATTATCCTATTCTAATTCTTTGTTTCATCCATTTGATTTGTATTGATTCCAATCAAGCTCAAAAAAGCAAAAGACAACTCTTATCTTAGTCTTACCATTCTAATTCCAAGGTTTCTTAGGTTTTTTTTTAGTTCAAATATGAACTATGAATCCTGATATACATCGAAAGAATAAAATCAATGAAGTAAAAAGCAATATGGGTATATATAAAACCTAGCCATTTTTTTGACATTATGAAGAAGTAATTAATTACAGGAGTTCTATTGGAACGGAACTTATTCGGATTTCGAAAAGGGGTCGTAAAAATGCTTGAACATCGAAAGTACGTATCTATTTCATTTCAAAGTGGTAAAATCGGGTTGGTTTATCAGTTTAGGAAGAATTCGGTTGGAATCTCTTTCTGTCTCCCCTTTACTTTCGGAATACGAGCAGGAAAATCGTTGAAATATCTGTTTGATTGAAAAAAGGATATTAATCATATAGTACATTACTATACCAGACCAGAATACAACGGAACTTTGAATTAAATAAAAAATGTAAAAATTTACAGCGCTTTACAGAACTATCTAGAAAACAATTGATAAAGTTTGATTCATCAACTTATTAATTAGTAGTACTTAGAGTCCACTTCGTCCCCACACTACGAGTGAAAGGGAAAATGTAAAGACTACCATTAAAGCAGCCCAAGCAAGACTTACTATATCCATGTGAATGATGTCCCCTATCTCGATAAATATGAAGGAATTAGTCCATTATTGTTCACTAATAATAGTGGATCAATAGTGAACAGTCAAAAAGGATTCTGACCCAGGACTCTTGATAAATCAATACACTAAATACACTTCAAACAAGTTGTTATATGATTTTTCTAGTAGAAATGGGAACCATTAAGCCTATACAAAATAGGCCTTGCCATTCTTGGAAGTAGTAAGGGAATGTTATTAATTGAACACATAGATAAGAAAATCTATTGTTTCTTTTGTTGACCGTCATAAGTAAAAGACATAAACAATGTGGAATGAAGATCAATCATTCATCCCTCTCTTTCCTAATTTGATTTAATTTTGACTATGCTCCCGATTGTTACTCTTGAACCAATCGGGGAATAGTCTATTTCATTGCTTGGCTCGAGGTTAGTGCAAAAAGTCTTTTGCACTTTTTTCTAAAAAAGCCAATTACCGATTCAATCTAATATTGATTGAATGCCTGCGCATTTCTAGACTTTCATGAGTCTGTATCCAAAGTATTTTCCTTCTCTTTTCACACCCACTAATTCGCTTGCCTGTCCGGCTTAGTTCAATTTAAGCTAAGCTAAGATCGAGAAGATCCAGTCAGCAGCCACTACATTGTAGTGGAAGGACCCCAAAATTCTCTTCCACTAGAATCTTGAATCGTAGACGCAAGGATTTAAATCCTTTTGAGTTTTGAGAAGCGACAGATGCTTAGAATCAAGCAAGTCTCAACAGTTCGTTTGCGTCTGTGAGGGAATAATTCATTGAGTTATATATCGGCCGACCATAATAAGGAATTTGGAGTCTTGTGTTGATCAGGCGACACCCGGATTTGAACTGGGGAAAAAGGATTTGCAGTCCCCCGCCTTACCACTCGGCCATGTCGCCAAGATGATATAAACTAGACTAACATTTTTTCCTTCTGGAAGATTACTAAACTTCTTTTTTTATTGTACTTCCTTCGTGACTTCCATTTTATCTTAATACCTTTCCTAAAATAACTTCTTTTTTGATTGGATTTATACCTTTACTTCAATTTATTGTATAGTATCTCCAAAGACACAATGTCTAAAAACCTCCTCTCTTATTTCTATTGAAATCAAAAATGAAGTTATTTTCATTTTTTATTTTTTAACAAAAAAACAACTCAGGACAAATAGAACCGTTAACTAGTTAATTATTAAATCTTAATTTTTTAATTATTCTTGGATTTAAATCGCATTTTTTACTTAATAAGATAATTAAATGAAAATTGATACAGAACTAATTGATATTGATTCTTTTCAATAAAAAAAAAAAAAAAAAAGATTTTTCAATTTTCATTATAACAGCAATTAGGAGTCTATGTAAACCCTAGAACAAAAATTATTACAGGGGGTCTCTAATGGGGTATCTTTTTGATAAAATTCTTAAGAAGAAATTATCCGGAAAATGTTCTGCTTCCATTTTTAGAGTAGAAATTTTGATAAAACCCACGTTGCGCCGAATAGAACTGAAATAAAAGAGGAAACGGATCTATAGATATCTTTCCATGTTTAATAAAAAACCC